AAGTGCTGGAAAGGAAAGAATATCTTTTACATATCCACCCAGTTTGTCAACTTTTTTGGAAATGATAAAAAGAAGGATATCTCTGCCTACACTACAAAAATTCTCATCTAATGAACTCTACAATCATTGGGTTTATACCAACAAAGAAAAAAGTAATAATTTAAACAACGAATTTGTAAATCGAATTCAAGCTCTAGACAAAGAATCTCTTTTTTTGAATATACTCGAAACAAGGACTAGGTTGTGTAATGACAATACTACAAAAGAATACTTACCCAAAATATATGATCCTTTCTTGAACGGACCATATCGGAGAACAATAACAAAAAGCGTTTCACCTTCAATCATAAAAATAAAAAAAACTTCGATAGACAATTTCATAGAGAAAGTTGGGATAAATCGGATTCATGGTATCATTCTTCCTGATACTGATTACCAAAAAATTGAACAGAAAATAGATCGATTTGATAAAAAACCATTATCAACCGAAATTGTTGATTTCTTAACTTTCATCAATGAACTTGGTAAAGAATCAGGATCCATTTTAAATTCTAGGGGTCTTTCTGTATTTTCAGATAAAGAAGAAGGAAGAATAGATTCAGAAAAAGGAACAAAATATTTGAAATATTTTCAAAATAGAATTGTAACTGATACTAATGTTCAAAAAATTAGTAAAAAATCGATTCGAATAAAAGAAATCAGTAAAAAAGTACCTCGCTGGTTATACAAATTAACCAGCGAGTTGGAACAAGAAGCAGGAGAAGATCAAGAAAACGGACCATTAGATCATGAAATTCGTTCAAGAAAAGCCAAACGCGTAGTTATTTTTACTGGTAACAAGGAGCATACTGAGGATACTAATCCTCCTGATCAAACAGACGAAGTCGCTTTGATACGCTATTCACAACAATCAGATTTTAGGCGAGGCATAATAAAAGGTTCTATACGTGCTCAAAGGCGTAAAATAGTTATTTGGGAACTGTTTCAAGCAAATGTGCATTCCCCTCTTTTTTTGGACAGAATAAAAAAATCCCTTCTTTTTTCTTTTGATATCTCTGGGTCAATTAAAAAAATTTTTAGAAATTGGGTAGGGAGGGGGTCAGCATTCAAAATTGTAGAGTATACAGAAGAGCAAACAAAAAGAGAAGAAAAAAAAGAGAAGGACAAAAAAGAAGAGAACAAAAGAAAGGAGAACGCGCGAATAGAGATAGCAGAGGCCTGGGATACCATTCCATTTGCGCAAGTAATAAGGGGTTCCATGTTAATAACTCAATCTCTTTTTCGAAAATATATTCTATTACCTTCATTGATAATAGCGAAAAATATTGGACGTATGTTATTATTGCAACTTCCTGAATGGTATGAGGATTTAGAGGAATGGAATAGGGAGATGCATGTTAAATGTACCTATAATGGTGTTCAATTGTCCGAAACAGAATTTCCACAAAATTGGTTGACAGATGGTATTCAGATAAAAATCTTATTTCCTTTGTGTCTGAAACCTTGGCACAGATCTAAACTCCGATTCTCTCATAAAGATCTAATAATGAAAAAGAAAAAAGAAAAAGATGATTTTTGTTTTTTAACAGTTTTGGGAATGGAAACCGAACTTCCTTTTGGTTCTCCCCGAAAACGACCCTCTTTTTTTGAACCCATTTTTAAGGAACTCGAAAAAAAAATTGGAAAATTTCAAAAGAAATATTTTCTACTTCTAAAAATTTTTAAAGGAAAAATAAAATTACTTCGAAAAGTTTCAAAAGAAACAAAAAAATGGGTTATCAAAAGTGTCGTTTTTTTAAAAAAAATAAGAAAAGAACTCTTAAAAGTAAATCCAATTCTCTTATTTCGATCAAGAAAAGTAGAAGTATATGAATCGAGTGAAACTAAAAAAGAAAGAGATCCCATAATCAGCAATCAGATGATTCATAAATCATTTAGTCAAATTGCATCTCCAGATTGGACAAATTCTTCATTGACAGAAAAAAAAATGAAGGATCTGACTGATAGAACAAATACAATTAGAAATCAAATAGAAAGAATTACAAAAGAGAAAAAAAAAGTAACTCCGGAAATAAATATTAGTCTTAACAAAACAAGTTATAATGCTAAAAGATTAGAAAAATGGCAAATATTAAAAAGAAGAAATGCTCGATTAATTTCTAAATTACCTTTTGTTTTTCAATTTTTCATTGAAAGAATCTACACAAATATATTTTTATCTATCATTAATATTCCCAGAATGAAGAGAAAATTATTTCTTGAATCAACAAAAAAAATTATGAATAAATCCATTTACAATAATGAAACAAGTCAAGAAATAATTAATAAAAAAAATCAAAATCCAATTGAGTTTATTTCGACTATAAAAAAGTCACTTTATAATATTAGTAATAGTAAGACAAATTCACATATTTTTTATGACTTATCGTACTTATCACAGGCATATGTATTTTACAAATTATCACAAACCCAAGTTATTAACTTGTATAAATTAAAATCATTTCTTCAATATCAAGGAATCCCTTTTTTTCTTAAGCCTGAAATAAAGGATTCTTTTGAAACACAAGGAATAGTTCATTCTAAATTAAAGGATAACAGACTTCCGAGTTCTGAAATGAATCAATGGAAAAACTGGTTAAGAGGGCATTATCAATACGATTTATCTCAGATCAGATGGTCTAGATTAATACCACAACAATGGCGGAATAGAGTTTATCAACGTCGTATGGTTAAAAGGAAAAATTTCAGCAAATGGAATTTATATGAAAAAGACCAATTAATTGATTCCAAAAAAGAAAATATTTTGGAAGTCTATTCATTATTGAATCAAAAAGATAATTTTCAAAAATACTATAAATATGATCTTTTATCATATAAATCTATTAATTCTGAAAATAAAAAGGACTCATTTATTTCTAGATCGCCGTTTGAAGGAAATAAGAATCAAGAGATTTCTTATAATTACAACACATATAAAGAAAGTTTTTTTGATATGCTGAGGAGTATCCCTATCAATAATTATCTAGGAAAGGGCGATATTCTATATATGGAAAAAACTCCCGATAGGAAATATTTGGATTGGAAAATTATCAATTTTGATCTTAGACAAAAAGTCGATATTGGGGCCTGGATCACGATCGATGCCAATAGTAATCAAAATACTCAGATTGTTACTAATAATGATCAAATAATTGATCAAAAAAATATTTTTTATCTTATGATTCCAGAAATGAATTTACCAAACTCCCCAAAAGTCTTTTTTGATTGGATGGGGATGAATGAAAAAATACTAAAGCGTCCCATATTGAATCTGGAACTTTGGTTCTTCCCAGAATTTTTGTTACTTTATAATACATATAAAACGAAATCTTGGTTTATACCAAGCAAATTACTTCTTTTAAATTTGAATAGAAATGAAAATAGTAATGAAAATCAAAATCAAAAGATTAATGAAAAGCAAAAGGGAAGTTTTTTGATACCATCGAATAAAAAAATAAAGAATCGAAATCAAGAAGAAAAAAAAACCACAAGCCAAGGGGATCTTGGATCCGTTCTTTCAAACCAACAAAAAGATATTGAAGAAGATTATGCGAGATCGGACATGAAAAAAGGTAAAAAGAAAAAACAATACAAAAGTAACACGGAAGCAGAACTAGATTTGTTCCTGAAACATTATTTGCTTTTTCAATTGAGATGGGACGATACTTTGAATCAAAGAATGATCAATAATATTAAGGTATATTGTTTCCTGCTTAGGCTAATAGATCCAAGAAAAATTTCTATATCCTCGATTCAAAGGGGAGAAATGAGTTTGGATATAATGCTGATTCAGAAGAATTTAACTCTTCCAGAATTGATGAAAAGGGGAATATTGATTATCGAACCCATTCGTCTGTCTGTAAAAAACGACGGACAGTTTATTATGTATCAAACCATCGGTATTTTGTTGGTTCATAAGAGTAAGCACCAAACTAATCAAAGATACCGAGAGCAAAGATATGTTGCTAAGAATAATTTTGATGAATCTATTCCACCACATGAAAGAATAACAAGAAATAGAGACAAAAATCATTTGGATTTGCTTGTTCCTGAAAATATTTTCTCATTTAGACGTCGTAGAAAATTAAGAATTCTAATTTGTTTCAATTCAAAGAATAGGAATGATGTAGATAGAAATCCTGTATTTTGCAACGAAAAGAATAGCAGCCAAGTTCTAGGTGACAGTAATCACCTTGATAGAGAGATAAATCAATTAATGAAATTGAAGTTCTTTCTTTGGCCTAATTATCGATTAGAAGATTTAGCTTGTATGAATCGCTATTGGTTTGATACCAATAATGGCAGTCGTTTCAGTATGTTAAGGATACATTTGTATCCACGATTGAAAATTCGTTGATAGTACATTTTTCCTATATATCCTCTACTATATAGGATATATGAAAGCAAATAAATACACACATCACACGTCCTGTCTTACATTTCATTCTAAATATCCAATACTAAATGAATAATGTATCAATTCGATCTAGAAATGAATCAACAGAACCCTCTTCATTTTAGGTCTAAATTCTTCGCTTTTGTGAATACGAAAATGTGCCAATCCTTTTCTCTCCCTATCTAAATCTAATTTTCAATTGGATTGATTCATTTGAATTGATAAAATTAGGAGTTCATAAAGAAATTTGAATTAGATTATTGTATATACCACATTAAAATAAATGACATTATTATTACTGATCGGTAAAATCCATATCTGTAAAAAGGGAGAGGAGGCTTTTTTTTATGGTAAGAAATTCATTCATTTCGGTTATTTCTCAAAAAGAAAATGAAGAAAACAGAGGGTCTGTTGAATTTCAAGTATTCAGTTTCACCACTAAGATAAGGAGACTTACTTCACATTTGGAATTGCACAAAAAAGACTATTCATCTCAGAGAGGTTTGCGAAAAATTTTGGGAAAACGTCAACGATTACTGGCTTATTTGTCAAAAAAAAATAGAGTACGTTATAAAGAATTAATTGATCGGTTGGATATTCGAGAGATAAAAACTCGTTAATTTAAAGAGTGATATCATTTAAACTTATGCGTTTCAATTTTGATGAACTTCTTTTTACTTTCAGCAATTCATGGAAGAATGACTCGGTAAAAAACTTATGATTGCACCAACTACAAGAAAAGACCTCATGATAGTCAATATGGGTCCTCACCACCCATCAATGCATGGTGTTCTTCGACTTATCGTTACTCTCGATGGTGAAGATGTTATTGACTGTGAACCAATATTGGGTTATTTACACAGAGGAATGGAGAAAATTGCGGAAAACCGAACAATTATACAATATTTGCCTTATGTAACACGTTGGGATTATTTAGCTACTATGTTCACAGAAGCAATAACCGTAAATGGACCCGAACAACTAGGCAATATTCAAGTACCTAAAAGGGCTAGCTATATCAGAGCCATTATGTTGGAGTTGAGTCGTATAGCTTCCCATTTGTTATGGCTTGGTCCTTTTATGGCAGATATTGGGGCACAAACCCCTTTCTTCTATATTTTTCGAGAACGAGAATTGATATATGACCTATTCGAAGCTGCCACCGGTATGCGAATGATGCATAATTATTTTCGTATTGGAGGAATAGCTGCTGATCTACCTCATGGATGGATAGATAAATGTTTGGATTTTTGCGATTATTTTTTAACAGGGGTTGCTGAATATCAAAAGCTTATTACACGGAATCCTATTTTTTTAGAACGAGTTGAGGGCGTAGGCATTATTGGAGGAGAAGAAGCACTAAATTGGGGTTTATCAGGACCAATGCTACGAGCTTCCGGAATACAATGGGACCTTCGTAAAGTTGATCATTATGAGTGTTACGACGAATTTGATTGGGAGGTTCAATGGCAAAAAGAAGGGGATTCATTAGCTCGTTATTTAGTACGAATCGGTGAAATGACAGAATCCATAAAAATTATCCAACAGGCTCTGGAAGGAATTCCAGGGGGGCCCTTTGAGAATTTAGAAATCCGACGCTTTGATAGAGTAAAAGATACTGAATGGAATGATTTTGAATATCGATTTATTAGTAAAAAACCTTCTCCAACTTTTGAATTGTCCAAACAAGAACTTTATGTAAGAGTCGAAGCACCAAAAGGAGAATTGGGAATTTTTCTGATAGGAGATCAGAGTGTTTTTCCTTGGAGATGGAAAATTCGCCCACCGGGTTTTATCAACTTGCAAATTCTGCCTCAGTTAGTTAAAAGAATGAAATTGGCTGATATTATGACGATACTAGGTAGTATAGATATCATTATGGGAGAAGTTGATCGTTGAAATGATAATTGATAATACAACAGAACTACAAGCCATCCATTCATTTTCCAGATTGGAATTCTTAAAAGAAGTCTATGGGATCATATGGGTGCTTGTCCCTATTTTGACTCTTGTATTAGGAATCACACTAGGTGTACTAGTAATTGTTTGGTTAGAAAGAGAAATATCTGCAGGGATACAACAACGTATTGGACCTGAATACGCCGGCCCCTTGGGAATTCTTCAAGCTCTAGCAGATGGGGTAAAACTACTTTTCAAAGAGAATCTTTTTCCATCTAGAGGGGATACTCGTTTATTCAGTATCGGACCATCCATAGCAGTCATATCCATTTTACTAAGTTATTCAGTAATTCCTTTTGGTTATCGCCTTATTCTAGCCGATCTTAGTATTGGTGTTTTTTTATGGATCGCTGTTTCAAGTCTTGCTCCCGTTGGACTTCTTATGTCGGGATATGGATCAAATAATAAATATTCCTTTTTAGGTGGTTTAAGAGCTGCTGCTCAATCAATTAGTTATGAAATACCATTAACTCTATGTGTATTATCAATATCTCTACGTGTGATTCGGTGAGACATCAAATTTCCCCTATTTCTTTTCTTTCTAGTAAGAAAGTTAAATGAGTTGAATATATATATTTTCTTTTTTTATTCAGAATTCGGGTTGATGAACTAAACCAGATAGTTATATGAGTGAAATAAAACGGCTTTTGAATTTGCAGTTAAAGGGATTGAATCTCATTTCCTATGTACAAGAATGAAATGAAAGTAAATATAAGCAAAGCAGTCGAGACTGTTTACCCCAAGATTGGTTGATTAGGCATCATGGCTTGAAACGGGTTCAAAAGATCAACTGTATGGAGTTTTTACTATCTATTAACATAGATGTATTACCATAATGGGAGGTTAACAAAAATGAGTGGATGGTTAGGAAGACCAAGATACGCAAAGGATTAGTAATGGAGATTCTGTAAATTATCCAACAGGATGTACCTAAAAGGAATTCCAATTGGGGCTTTAAGTTAGTAGAAACGATTAAGAAGTACTCCCCATGATTTCGATCCAGAGTATGTTCCTATCCACTGATTAAGTAAATAACTATCAAGAACGAAGTAATCTTTTACTTTGGTAATGTCCACCTTTTCTGAGAAAGGAGAATAGGAACGAAA